AATATAAGAATTATATACATCTGAAACCTAACGTATAAAAAAGTTTTATCAGTAATGTTCAGGAACAGGGGATTAAATGAAAATCTCATCTATTGATTAATTGTACATATCTATTTTAGCATTTAGTTCGGAATTCTGTGTAAAATAAATACAAATGATCTTGAACTACAACATCTGACCATATACACATATGTATTACAATCCATAGGAAAGGAGGATTTTCAATGCGAGATATAAAAACATATCTCTCCGTAGCACCTGTGCTAAGTACTCTATGGTTTGGGTCTTTAGCAGGCCTATTGATAGAGATTAATCGTTTATTCCCGGATGCCTTGTCATTCCCATTTTTTTGATTCTAGTTATTGATTATGTGAAGAAATGAATAAAATTAGAGATACAATTCTACATGACTCAAATTTCGAATTTCCTCCCTCCTTTTTCAGTTCTTTCATTTCAGTTCCTTAGCTTTAGGATAGGGAGAAAAGAAAAAAGTGTATGGAACCTCAACAAAAATGTGATAGATCGAAGATCGAATTTGGGAGACCTAAAATTTAAATGTGGATCCAGTCTAGGGAGGGTTCCGCGAGAAAGAAGATACTTAAATTAAATAAGAATAATAATTTAGTGGATTTAGGATAGGAACAATTGATAGTTAGAAAGAAATTGTATTACTTAATTATTACTTCATAAAATAAAATTTATTACTATATAAAATATAAAATGAAAATTTTTACTTAATTACAATTACATTAATATTAATTTTTAAATTTGAATAAATAAGAATTTAATGATAATTGCAACGAAATTTTTAGAAAATTATATTTCTAGTTAGTAACTTCTATTTAATTTATTTTTGTTTTCTTCTTCTTCAGCTCGGATCGAAAATGTAAGAGTTAAGCCGATACAAAATTCAAAGGGGGTTTATGGCTAAGGGTAAGTATGTAAGAGTTATAGTTATTTTAGAATGTACCGGTTGTGCCCGAAATGATGTCAATAAGGAATCGCCGGGTATTTCTAGATATATTACTCAAAAGAATCGACACAATACGCCTGGTCGATTAGAATTGAGAAAATTTTGTCGCTATTGTCACAAGCATACGATTCATGGGGAAATCAAGAAATAGATTGAACGGAACACATGTGTTCTTTTCAAGTCAAAGAAGAAAAAGAGCTTAACATATATTTAATTTTAATTTTTAATATAGAATATGAATAATGTGTATACATTATGCATACAAATCAAAGCCTATTTTGGTAGGATCTGAAGTAAATAAAATAAAGAAATAGAATTTTAGAGATAAGGAATAAACCATGGATAAATCCAAACAATCTTTTCGTAAATCCAAGCAATCTTTTCGCAAATCCAAACGATCTTTTCGTAGGCGTTTGCCCCCAATTAGATCGGGGGATCGAATCGATTATAGAAACATGAGTTTAATTAGTCGATTTATTAGTGAACAAGGGAAAATATTATCTAGACGGGTGAATAGATTGACTTTGAAACAACAACGATTAATTACTATTGCTATAAAGCAAGCCCGTATTTTATCTTTGTTACCCTTTCTTAATAATGAGAGACTATTTAAGAATAAAAAATCGGAGTCGATCCCCCGAACTCGAATTACTCGTCCTAGAAAAAAAAAATAGACATACTCCTCAATTGACTCCAAACTCCAATTGTAACTCAAGCTCAGATGTGATTTTTATTCTATCTTCCCGGAGAAGTCACTCCGGGGAATTCTGTTTCGTTTCAATCATTCCTTTACTGTACATGTACTTTATTTGATTTGATGATCTTGTTGGAAATCATGTAAAGACAATTCTTATTTGATATAGCTATTTGTGCAGGTATTTTACGATTAAGAAGCAATTGCTTCTTGTACAGATTATGTATTAATATACTATAACTATACAATACCGACTTTTCACGAGTTATTGCATTTATCCGAGTAATCCACAAACGACGAAAATCCCTCTTTTGCCTACCTCTATCTCGATGAGAGGAAGCCAAAGCTCTAATTTTTTGTTGAGTAATCGTTCGAATAAGTCTCGAATGAGCCCCTTTAAAGGTTGACGCAAAAAAACGAATTTTTGTTCGACGTCTACGAGCTATATATCCCCGTCTAACTCTTGTCATTGAATCAAATTAAACCTTAATGAATAACTAATTGATTTCTATTCTTTCAGCCATCCTTTTATCCCCATCCCCCTTGGTCGATGAATAACAAAACGGATTATTCCGATATATAAAATATGAATTCGAATGGCTTTTGCTACTATAACCTTCCTTACCACCATTTTTTATTCCTTTCAGGCATTTCACCTGAAAATAATAAATTCTAATGATACTAAAAAAGTGGGTTCCTTCGTTTCTATGGTTATTTCTTAAACGGCGAGGTCCTCTCTATACACCGGAGCTTCTTCTTTCATTTAATCAAATGGTATTGTGAACTTGTATAGTTCACACTCTTTGGCTCTACCCATCAATTATCAATTATAGAGTAATAGCTCTTTTCACAATAAGAGTTATCTATACAGTAACGGCATTTAATTAGGAAAGTTGGCTAGGTAGCTGACCCTCTTAGTCCGTTCTTTTAACAATGGGAGCATAATCTTTTTGCTTCTTATGATACCATTTCCTCTGCTTAATGGATAACTATTTACTACCTATGGGGAATTGCTTTTCATCTCAAATTTAGGTGATTGGATTTACACCAATGAAAACCATAAATTCCATACACAATACACAATGTAGATATATGAAAAATCTTTTCCATTTACTCTATTCATTGGTGCCGTTCAGTAATACTGGAAAAATTTTATCATTTGTATTTGTTCGAACTCATGATCTGAACGAGTCGCACATACACCCTAGTACATGTTCCTCGACGCTGAGGACATTCTCTAAGAGCGGGAGATTTCGTAACATTTCTTATTGGCTGTCTTGCATTTCTAATAAGTTGTTTAATAGTTGGCATGTCGTATAATTATATATACGTTGTATATATAATTAGAAATTAGAATGGAATGGGTTGGTTTAGATCGATCTTAACCTGAGAATTCATCTGATAATTAATAATTATCAATTTTTTCTATTCAATATAAAATCACAGAAAATTCAATTACGGTTTGAAATAGATTTACAATAAAAAATCCTCGAAATCCTCGGGATCCGCCCCTACAAGATCAACAATTCCGTGAGCTTGGGCTTCTGTTGCTGACATAAAAATATCTCTTTCCATGTCTTGGGCTACAACCCAAAGAGGCATACCTGTTCTTTGTACATAAACCTTTGTGAGGGTTTCGCGAAGTTTCACTATCTGTCTCGTTTCCCTGAAAAAGTCCCCTGATCTTCCGTCATAAAAAGAACTAGCAGGTTGATGAATCATAATCCTAACCTAATGTTATTGATATAACAGGTTCTTCTATCTCGCATGATTGGGCTAAATTAAAGGATAAAAAAAATAAAAAGAAGAAAATAGAATTGAACAACCGTACGGGCATTTCTATGTTGCATACGGCTCCGCAACGGAATTTACTTTATTCTTCTCTTCTATTCTATCGAAGAAATCGAATTTATCTGATTCAGATCGTTGAATTATCCATTTACCACCCTTCCTTTCGTAGGAGTAAAAAATACTATGATGGTTCTGTTGCTTTATATAGATATCTTATCTATGATTTAGCAATCCCAAAGTTCCCTTCTGATACGATCAAATAAGGAAAATTTATTTTTTTTCGTACTCTTTCATAAGATGAATATCAAAAAGAGACTTCTGGTGTGGAAGAAAAAAAGTTTGTGACGCTGAAATGTACTCCCGACACATAAAATCAACAAATCGGAAATACTCTTTGTTTCATACTACTATCTCGATACAAAATCTCATGTTATGAAAAAACAATAAAATAAAATAATGGTTTGTTTAGATCGAACTCGAAGTGCCATGCTATTATTACTTATTATTCATATTCAATATGGCGAAGGCATAGTGTTTCTTTTTTTTTTTTCAAATCAAAACTCATTGGCGCCAAGCGTGAGGGAATGCTAGACGTTTGGTAATTTCTCCTCCGACCAGGATGAAAGATGCCATCGAAGCGGCTATTCCCATGCATATTGTATGCACGTCGGGCGTTACAAATTGCATAGTATCAAAAATAGCTATTCCTGATATTACCCATCCGCCGGGAGAGTTTATAAATAAATAAAGATCCCTAGTCTGATCTTCTATACTGAGATATACCATGAGACCAACAATAGTATTCGAGATCTCCTCCTTGACCTCTTGTCCTAAAAAAAGTAATCTTTCTCGATAAAGTCGGTTGATTAGGACAAAAAAAATTCTATCCTTTAGTCCTTTAGGAGCCGTACACGCACCTTTGGATGCATACGGTTCAAAATCAAAATGAAACGGAGAAAAAAGAATCAATGTGTCGATTCTTGTTCTATTTCTTTTTTCTTTAACTTAATAGGTTTAAAAAAAAAAACGTTTTTCTTCAACTTAATAGGTTTAAAAAAAAAAAAACGTTTAAAAAAAAGAATTTATTGAACTTATTGAAATTGAACTAATCTCTCTCATTGATGTATTATTTCATCGATATTCAAATCACGATGCAATTTTCTTGTTCCTGAATGGGCCCTTGCAATTCTTTTAGGTTCATGTTCTACTCCGGGAAAAGATCTGTCCGAATTTTATTTGCACATATAGGACAAATAATCTCAGTACCACTTCTTTTTTTTTCAATTCGTTTCATGTCTTTTCCCAACTCAACTATTTGATGTATTCATCATGCTATTCTGTTGGTTATTGGTTGGACGTTTGAAATCACTCTTATAGTAACTCATCTTACTTATAGTAATATAGTAAGGATAAGAATCCTTTATAATACAACTTTATAATACAAGTAATAATCATACATATATTATATTACCAATTTGGTATTTTCTGAACGGAGCCTGAATACTTTATTTTTATTTTTCCAAGTGAACCATAAATCCTCCTAATTGATAATATGGATCCCAAAATGCAAATATAAATAAATTGATCTAATTACACTTCACGCTCCGAATGATTGATGCTTCCCTCAATACAAGATTTCTTGGGCGAAACAGAGGATATCTCGATCGGGGGAGAAAACGGGTAAATTCCATATGACTCAATATGTCTGACAAGTCGCACTATAACTCAACCCAAGTTGCATCTTCCTCTCCGGGATTCCGAAAAGGTACTTTTGGAACACCAACGGGCATTAATTTAAAGACAAAATTGAGTACTATACTTCACGTTAATATGGAAACGTAACAATGGTTTTATCATCTTTATCTCTTTTTCTCTTTATTTTATTTTATACATAGATTTTTATACATAGATTGAAAGGTTTATATTGAAAGGTTTATAGAGTAAGACAGAATGAATAAAGATAAAATTTAACTAACGTATCAATCGTTGGAATGATAAACAAGTATCTATGTTTCCCGAAAGTAGGAGTAATCCTCCCATTGCGTATTGGTACTTATCGGGTATAGAATAGATCCGCTTCTCTTTGTTCTTACGAACAGAATTTTTACCTTATTTTCAATGAAACGGAATAAATATTAACCTTTTCTCATACAGAATCTACTGAAAAGTTAGGTACATAGTATAGTCTTTTCCAATTCCAATGCGATAAAATAAAGTGACATAGTGTCTAGTTTTTTTTTTGATAAAGGGGTATTTCCATGGGTTTGCCTTGGTATCGTGTTCATACTGTCGTATTGAATGATCCTGGTCGATTACTTTCGGTCCATATAATGCATACAGCCCTAGTTGCTGGTTGGGCCGGTTCGATGGCTTTATACGAATTAGCAGTTTTTGATCCCTCTGACCCCGCTCTCGATCCAATGTGGAGACAAGGTATGTTCGTTATACCCTTCATGACTCGTTTAGGAATAACCAATTCGTGGGGTGGTTGGAGTATTTCAGGGGGAACTATAACGAATCCAGGTATTTGGAGTTATGAAGGTGTGGCAGGGGCACATATTGTGTTTTCTGGTTTGTGCTTCTTGGCAGCTATCTGGCATTGGGTGTATTGGGACCTAGAAATATTCTGCGATGAACGTACGGGCAAACCTTCTTTGGATTTGCCTAAGATCTTTGGAATTCATTTATTTCTCTCAGGATTGGCTTGCTTTGGTTTTGGCGCATTTCATGTAACAGGTTTGTATGGTCCTGGAATATGGGTGTCCGATCCTTATGGACTAACCGGAAAAGTACAACCTGTAAGTCCTGCATGGGGCGCGGAAGGCTTTGATCCTTTTGTTCCCGGAGGAATTGCCTCTCATCATATTGCAGCGGGTACATTGGGCATATTAGCGGGCTTATTCCATCTTAGTGTCCGTCCGCCTCAACGTCTATACAAAGGATTGCGTATGGGCAATATTGAAACTGTACTTTCCAGTAGTATCGCTGCTGTTTTTTTTGCAGCTTTCGTTGTTGCTGGAACTATGTGGTATGGTTCAGCAACAACTCCAATCGAATTATTTGGTCCCACTCGTTATCAGTGGGATCAAGGATACTTTCAGCAAGAAATATACCGAAGAGTTAGCGCCGGACTAGACGAAAATCTAAGTTTATCGGAAGCTTGGTCTAAAATTCCCGAAAAATTAGCTTTTTATGATTACATTGGTAATAATCCGGCAAAAGGGGGATTATTCAGAGCAGGGTCAATGGATAACGGGGATGGAATAGCTGTTGGATGGTTAGGGCACCCCGTCTTTAGAGATAAAGAAGGGCGTGAGCTTTTTGTACGTCGTATGCCTACTTTTTTTGAAACATTTCCGGTGGTTTTGGTGGATGGAGACGGAATCGTGAGAGCCGATGTTCCTTTTAGAAGAGCAGAATCAAAGTATAGTGTTGAACAAGTAGGTGTAACTGTTGAGTTCTATGGTGGCGAACTCAACGGAGTCAGTTATAGTGATCCTGTGACTGTTAAAAAATATGCTAGACGTGCCCAATTAGGTGAAATTTTTGAATTAGATCGGGCTACTTTGAAATCTGATGGCGTTTTTCGTAGCAGTCCAAGGGGTTGGTTCACTTTTGGTCATGCTACGTTTGCTTTGCTCTTCTTTTTCGGACACATTTGGCATGGCGCTAGAACCTTGTTCAGAGATGTTTTCGCTGGTATTGATCCAGATTTGGATGTTCAAGTGGAATTTGGAGCATTCCAAAAAATAGGAGATCCAACTACGAGGAGACAAGTAGTCTGATACAAGATTGCTCTGGTATCTTTCGCCTCTTTTTTTTATTTGACATAGGGTTATAGTACTTAAGAAATCTTGACTTGAATCACTATCTTTTCTTTTCCTTTTCTTTATATTTATATTTTATACTATATGGTAAATGATGCCAAATGAATAGGTGTGGAAGCTATAATTGTAAACCACGATCGAATCTATGGAAGCATTGGTTTATACATTCCTTTTAGTCTCTACTTTAGGGATAATTTTTTTCGCTATCTTTTTTC